CATATTGTTCCATGGAGCTAAGGTCCAAAATATGGAATAAACAAGTGTTTCCACGACTCTACCACCCGGCCAATTCTGTTCCACTTAATCCCTTTTTCATGGACACATATCTTTACTTTACGGCTAAGGAATGGGAAATCTTTCTCCTGTTACATGAATCAAATGTTTCATTTCATCCGGGAAAAGCCATTTCTTTCTCAACAATGTCTTTGTCATTTGATCCAATAGCGTTCCGTTAGATAGGAACAGATTTGATAAATACTGATAACTCTCGGATAGAGTATTAGAACGGAAAGACCCATTATATAATGAACTATTGGTTCTAAGCCATCTTTGGCGATGAATCAACAATTCGAAGTGCTTTTCTTGCGTATTCTTGATGAGCCAGCGTTTATATATAGATGTGGGAGGATTCTTTTGGGAAGTAATAAGCCCTTTTGACATCTCTTCATCTGCAAAGAATTCTCGACGTGAAAACACAGAGACAAAGGGCTGATCTTTGAATAGGAAAAAGAATGGATCCGCAGGGTCCCAAATGAATTGGCTTATTCGAAAAAAGCCTTGTTCTTTGGAAGATCTATCTCGTGTCTGGTACTGCATGGTTCCACTCTGCAAGAACTCCGAATCATTCTCTTGAAGCTCACCCTCTTTATGATAAATGATCCGCTTGCCCCGAAATGACCTGGCTAAATAGGGAAATCCCAATTCATTGGGCCTTTCGATATAATCAAATAGATTGCCACAAGGGCACCATATTCTAGGAGCCCAAACTATGTGATTTAATAAATCCTCCTCTATATGTTGATGTTGCGGGTCGACGGCTCCTTCTTCAAACTCTGATTCGTATTTTTCATATCGAAATCTAGGATCAACGATAGAACAAGATCCTTTTTGCATCATATCTAACTGATTCCTTGGTTCGGACCGAAGAAGCAATGTCACTCGATTATTATCAAACTGACTGCAATCTTTTTCTGTCCGCGAGGATCCCACCAGAGCACCTTCTACTTCTAATAGGCCATGAACTAGATCAGAATCATTCTCAACGAATCCATAAGAAATGATCCAATTTTTTTCATCGGGTCCGAGTGGAGACCAAAGATTTTGAGCGACCGATCCGGCAGAACAACTCAAAAGATAAAGAAGTATCGTTAATTTCTTCATGCTCGTTCCAAGTTCGAAGTACCATTTGTACAAATAAGAATCCCTTTCCTTACATGATTTCTTCTTCATATAGATAGATATAGGATCTATGCGGCAATTACTTAGAAGTACATTTTGTGCAACAGCCCTTCCTATCTGATAGAAAAGTATCCCATGATCCTGAACCGATCTTACCTGGGATCGCAAATCCCAAGTTTGTCTATGAAGAGCTGATCTAATTGTATTAGTTTCTATAATTGATTTCTTCTGTGTAATACTAATTGATAGGGCCTCATTGATAAGTGCTACAAGATCTCGTGCATTGGAACCCACGGTTATGGACCCGAATTCATTAGTATGGAACATTTTCTTTTCCAAGTGAAATCCCCTAGTATATGAAAGAATGAAAAAGTGCTTTCGTTGTTGTGGAATAAGAAGCCCTCGTATCTTAATGCATGTATTTAATTTATTCGGAGCTATTAAAGCGGGATCCACTTTTTGGGGAATATGAGTCGAAGCAAGAACAAGAATATTTCTAGTGGAACATCTTTCACAATCCCTGGAGAGATAGTTCACTAATAGACCGAGGGATAAATAATTCGACTCATTCACATACAGATCATGAATGTTTGGAATCCATATTATGCAAGGAGACATTGCTTTTGCTAATTCGAATTGAAGGGTGATATCAAATCGGTCTATTTTCGGCGTCATATACATAGTTAGCAGCTCCCTATCAAGGTCATCATCAATATCGTCGCTATCATCAATATCGTCACTATCATCAATATCGATATCGTCACTATCATCAAAAAAACCTTTAGGCTTGTCATCCAGGAACTTGTTCGGAAATACCGTAATGAAAGGAACATAGGAGTTTGTCGCTAGGTATTTGACCAAATATGATCGTCCAGTTCCTATAGAACCTATCACTAAAATACCCCTAGAAGGGGATAGGGCTAAGCGGAGCGAAAAGGGTTTTCCATGAGATGGGAAATGAAAACTATTAGCCCCGCACGAGGTTTGTGAATAAGTGATTGTCTGATAATGAGCAAGGAATATCCGTCTTTCTGCTAAACAGGATCTATTGAACTCATAATTCATTAGATACTTTTTATGAATGTCAACTAAGTATCGTAAGTAAATGGATCCTGGTTGTTCAATCATTTGATAACCAGAGTCATTCTTTGATAAACGATCACTATGAGTCAGACTCAATAGAATTTGATCAATTCTTTTTTCTGTCGTTAGGGCGGAGAACTGAACCAAGAATTCTCTTTCTTCATCATCAATCGAATCACTGTTCGCGACCCAGGATTCTATTTTATCATCAATCCAATCACCGTTCACGTTTTTT